GTTCGAAACGGTGTTAATAAGATATCAACGGGTATTTCCAGATACATTACTCAAAAGAACCGACACAATACGCCTAATCGATTGGAGTTGAGAAAATTCTGTGCGTATTGTTACAAACATACGATTCATGGGGAGATAAAGAAATAGATCAAATCAAACGCCCGTATGGAACCCTTCCTTGTAAGGAGAAAAAATTACATTATCATTAATTATATATAATTATATAATAATAACATATTTAAATTTAAATAAACTTTAAATAAACCAAATCTCCTATTTATTTATTCTAATTCATTTTAGATCCGACTGAAATAGGGTTTTCGGGATAAGGAATAAACTAAGCAAACTATGGATAAATCCAAGCGACCTTTTCTTAAATCCAAGCGATCTTTTCGTAGGCGTTTGCCCCCGATCCAATCGGGGGATCGAATTGATTATAGAAACATGAGTTTAATTAGTCGATTTATTAGTGAACAAGGAAAAATTTTATCTAGACGGGTGAATAGATTGACCTTGAAACAACAACGATTAATTACTATTGCTATAAAACAAGCTCGTATTTTATCTTTGTTACCTTTTCTTAATAATGATAAACAATTTGAAAGAACTGAGTCGACCGCTAGAACTGCCGGTTTTAGAGCCAGAAAAAAATAGGCTTACTCTTTCTTCACTTGAATCAAAATTTCAATCCGAACTCAACTGTGGGTTGATGCTTTAATTCCAAAAATAAGAAAATCAAGATTTGATTAGCGTGTCGTAAGAAAAAAAGGAATTGGGGAAGAATTAACATCCCGCTTTTTTGTGTTCATTCATTTTTGTTTAGCGTATTTTATCATATTCATTTTTACTCTACCGTCCCGGAGTTTATTCTCCGGGGAACTCCGCTTAAATTATTCCCATGGATTCTTTCCAATCCACTTCTTCTTTTATGATCTCATTGGAAATCATATAAAGACAATTTTTATTTGATATAGCTATTTGTGCAAGTATTTTACGATTAAGAAGCAACTGTTTCTTATACATATCGTGTATTAATTTACTATAACTATAGAATACCCCCCCTTTACGAATTACTGCATTTATTCGAGCGATCCACAAACGACGAAAATTTCTCTTTTGCCGATCCCTATCCCGATGAGACGAAAGCAAAGCTCTTATTTTCTGTTGAATAATCGTTCGAGTAAGCCTTGAATGGGCCCCTCGAAAGCTTGATGCAAATAAACGAATTTTTGTTCTACGTCTCCGAGCTATATATCCCCGTCTAATTCTGGTCATTGAATAAATGAAACTTTGACGAATAACTAATAGGTTTCCTTTCTTTCAGTTATTCTTTTTCCTTTCCTAGTCTATTAATAACAAAGCTTATTTTTCCAATGTATAAACTAAAAATTCCAACGGCTTTAGCTACTATAACCTTCCCGACCACTATTTTTCTTTTTCTAGCCATTTCACGTTAAAATAAGAAATTTTATTCTACTTAGGTATCAAAAGAAAAGTAGAGTAACTAAAAAATTAAATTTAAATTGATTAAAGATAAATAAATAGCGGCTTACATCGTTTCTATGGTTACTTCTTAAACGGTGAGGTCTTCTCTATACACCGGAGCCTTTACTTCATTAATCAATGTTATTGGTAACTTGTATAGTTCACATTCTTTGGCTCTACCCATAAATTATCCAGTAATAGGTCGTTCACTATGAGATCTACCTATACAGTAACGGTATTTAATTATGAGAGTTGGCTGGTCAGCTAACCCTGTTAGTCCGTTCTTGCAGGATGGGCCCAATCTTTTGGTTTTTTTAAGTAAGATTTCCTCCGCTTAATGGATAACTATTTGCTACCAATGGAAAATTGCTTCTCATTTTTAATTGAAGTACTTGGATTTGCACCAATGGAAACCATAAATTTCATACACAAACGAAACGGGTGGATAGCTTTTCTTTTTTTTAGATACTAAATTAAGTGTAGTTCTTTATTCTATTCTATCCCATTTGCCGGTACGGATCATTGATACTGGAAAAAGTGTTCTTTTTTTTGTTCCAGCTCACGATCTGAACGAGTCGCACATACACCCTAGTACATGTTCCTCGACGCTGGGGGCATCCCCGAAGCGCGGGTGATTTTGTGACATTTCTGATTGGCTGTCTTGTATTTCTAATAAGTTGTTTAATGGTTGGCATGTTAAATAATATATATAAATAATGGGCTGGTTTAGATGGATCCTAACCGGATGATTATGAATTACTTTAACTTATATTTTCTTTATTTTCTATTAACTTCGGCAAAAATAGAAAATCCAAAATCCCGGATTTACGGGACATTCGGGCTATTTTCACGCAACCGCTACAAGATCAACAATTCCATAAGCTTGGGCTTCGGTTGCTGACATAAAAACATCTCTTTCCATGTCTTCTGAGACAATCCAAAAGGGTTTGCCCGTTTTTTGTACATAAACCCTTGTGATGGTTTCACGCAGTTTCAGCAGTTCTTCCGCTTCCAG